TACATGTTAGTATCATTTCTTTGATACTTCCAAGGGGGTTTCCGCATATTTTGCTTGGGCTTAATCTTTTCTAATTATACTAGAAATCGTATAAGAACTTGTTATAATTGGATTTATTGGATTGTTTCATCAACGGTGTTGGGTCAGAATAACTTTTTGACTCTGCGCCAGTGATTCCCCTATTATTTATTAGTGAACAATAATTGAATAATTCCTTCATAGAGATAGAGGACATAATTCACATGGATATAGTAAATCTCGCTTGGGCTGCTTTAATGGTAGTCTTTACGTTTTCCCTTTCACTAGTAGTATGGGGAAGGAGTGGACTCTAGAAGTACTACTAATTGAGTTTAGGAACTAAACAGTATCACTTTTTTTTTATAGATCGTTCGGCAAAGTTTTTTTTATTTAAAATTTCACTATTTCAATTTAAAATTTTATTTTTAAATTGAAATAGAAATGAAAAATATCTTCATTTCGAAATTCTCTTGGATTTTAGTTGAGTAATGTATTCTATGAATAATAAATATATATGAAGAATACTCTTTCAATCAAAGAAATATTTCAATTATTTCCGTGTTCGTATTTTGAAAGTAAAAAAAGTAAAAGGAATACAAATGGTAGGCAATTTATTCCAACTGAATTCTTCATAAATTTTCTATTTCGATGAACTGACTCTTACCAAAGTTAGATATGGACCATGAGGAAGAACGGAACTTTTTTTTATTTTGTTTACCTCTTTACTGTTCAAAGATCAAAGAGAAAACAATTCGGTTATTCCATTACGTGGATACACATTGGGAAACAACATAGTAGTTGTCCAACGAGATACTGCACATCCTAAAATATTGTCTTGGGCGAGTCACATATTGCGCCGCTTGTTTTAGTTTTACTATTTTAGAAATTTTATTTATGTTTTGCTTGTTTTATTGAACCCATTTCATATCATGGTTCAAATGTTAAAAGTCGACGGGTTTTACTAATCCTTTTCGAAATCCGAAGAAGTTCCCATGGATCATTTGTCAACTCCTCAATCAATGACTTCTTCGTCGGAATGCTAACTAAAAGATTATTTTATTATACCCATCGAAGAAGTCATTGATTCTTTCGATCGGGATTCATATTGAAAATAATCAGAAATCTAGGAATTCGAATCGTAAAAGTCGCTTTCGATTATTTCAAATTAATTTAATTCAAATCAACACAAATTAAATACAAATAGATAAAGCAAAGAAATAGAATTGGGATACTATATAATATACATTATCACTATATATATTATATATACGTAATTTAATCGATTTCTATATATATAGAAAAGGAATATGATAATACTATTGTAGATTGATCTATATTAATCTATATTAAATTAACCCGCATTACAATACAACTTTATACACTACAATAACAATACTAGATAGTATGGTAGAAAGAAATATCTGAATCTTTCTACCATACTATCGTATCTCATAGAATACGACTGATTCTAGTCTCCCCATTTCATTTAAGACGCGAAATTTTTATCCTTTTCTTCTCTGCAATTATTGATAAGAAATAAAAAATCAAGTTTAATTCAAATTAATCACCTTGGCTGACTGTTTTTACGTATATTATAAGTAAAAAAGCAGTAGGAACTAGAATAAACAGTGCAGTAGCAATAAATGCGAGAATATTTACTTCCATAATCTCATTGTTTAATTTTTCTTTAATTCGCAATAACTCGGGAGTTAATCCCATAGAGATAATAAATCTTTCGCCTGTAAATTCAATGGGATGCATTACATCTCGATGATATCGAATCGGATCAATATCATGAATAACAATATCGGAGCTATCAAATCGATTCATCGTCAAGAATTGAATAGTATAACATAGGACGATCTTTTATCCATACTGAACTCAAAATTTGATTCCCGATACAATCAATAATTCCTTTATTTATTTATCATTTTCATTCTTTCTTTTCTATAACCTACCGCCCTCTTTGTACAATCATCTGATGAAGTATCATCTAACCGCCTTTCCACTTACCATTGGTTCTAAACAAACCCCAACAAACAATAGAAGCTCAATGAAAAAAAGGAAGGAGCTAAGTTATAAACTCCTTTTTTTAATGATCCAATCTTCTTGGAAAACAAAAGAAGTATGATAAAGACGAGTACAAATTCCGGTATAAAAAAATCGAATATTCCATCAAATTAACTATTTTTTTATATATTTATATATAAATTTTAAAAGTTTGTTCTTTCAAGGAAAAACCCTTATAAAAAAAAAATTCATTACCTCGCTAATAAAAAAGTGATCCTTGTTTGATCTTTATTTTTTGAATATCCTCTTTCATTGGATTAGTAATGGGACGCATATATCAAAAGCTCAATGCGAAATTTGAATGAGATAGATTATTTCAAATTAGTAAAATTTGAAATTGAGGTTACACAAAATAGGGCCCGAAAAGGATATACTTTTATTTTAATCTTAAAAAAAAAGTATTCTATACTATTCTATACACAACACAGTAACTATGTTCAATTTTTTTTATATTGTACAAATTCCATTTATGTATGTACTCCCGGGAAACATACAATACTCTACTCTATTTCATATTTCACAGATCGGGAGTAATTGAAAAAGCCAGACCCAGTACAGTACGGTATCCCGTGGAATCCTGAATCTGATGCTAATAATATAATAATTGTACTAATCCACATATGCCTCTCTCCCATCAATCGAATCGGTACTAGTCGAAGAAATGGAAATTCCCCCATTTGGTTGATGATAAATGTGAAACGAAAAAGAAAAAAAGAAGAGGGATCACTGTTGGGAATGAAATTATGTTATTTGGACTTCTTTTCACAAAAAATAGAGAGATGAATTGATATAGTTTTTTATTGGATTTGGATTCGTCGGGACTGACGGGGCTCGAACCCGCAGCTTCCGCCTTGACAGGGCGGTGCTCTGACCAATTGAACTACAATCCCAAGTAAATACCATAATAAAATAAAGTATACATATTTTTATGATTTCATTCTAACCCTTTCAATTTCGATTAGAATTGGCGTGTTGTAACAGAGCTGCGAGTGTGATATATCGATACCCATATGTATATGTACTTTAGTGAGAGCAGCCGGTATTACTAGTAATCCTTTCGTTATTGCCAAATCAATTGGATAATCACTCGTTCAATCAAAAAAGTTTTTTTTTATTTACTCTTTTCCTTAAACTTTACTTTATAGTTACGGATCCTGATATGAATCTAGATCATTAGCAAGATCAGAATTTCTTGTAAAAAGAGAGTAAATAAATAGTGGTATAGATATATCATAAAATGGATTTCTTCCGTATTGGGATTGGGGGATCGGGCATTTCTGGAGAGCAACAAATGGGTTATATTATATCATTTCATGGCGGATCGGCAAATTATTGGGCCGAGCTGGATTTGAACCAGCGTAGACATATTGCCAACGAATTTACAGTCCGTCCCCATTAACCGCTCGGGCATCGACCCAGGAAGAATCAATTCCAGGCTTATTGATAATCCACGATCAACTTCCTTTCGTAGTACCCTACCCCCAGGGGAAGTCGAATCCCCGCTGCCTCCTTGAAAGAGAGATGTCCTGAACCGCTAGACGATGGGGGCAGACTTGCACGACCGCCATCATACTATGTTCATAGTATGAATAGTTTTTTAAAATTGTCAATATAATGGAATGGTATGACTCGATACGAAGGATCTTTCCGTCTTTCACGATTCTTTCTATACAATTTTTTTCGATAAAAGTTTGGTTCAAAGGCCACGCCGAATCTCTTTATCCGAATCTCTTTATCAATGATTCAATGAAATATCTTGGATCTATGTTAAATTAGTGGATACATGTATCACTCAAATGAATTTAGTTATGATGTCAATTAGGATAGTCTTGAAACAATTCATTGTATTGATATTTATCAAATCCAATATCATATCAATAAACCGTTTTATTTTACCTATATTATATACTCTATATTAAATTATATTAAATTATTTAATTTACTTTTACTGGATAAAGAAAATTTTTCATTCCTGAATGAACCCTTATACTTATTATAAGATATATCTATCCTTATACTTATTATAAGATATATCTATGTACATCTATTATAATAAGTATATATACTAAACTCATAGTGTCTTTATTCAGGAATTGGATCAAACAAGCCCTTTTAACTCAGTGGTAGAGTAACGCCATGGTAAGGCGTAAGTCATCGGTTCAAATCCGATAAGGGGCTTTGATTTTTTCATAAATCATAAAACTCCGGCAGTAGTATTCATATTTGAAGTGCGAATAAAGATATTGTTGATCTTTGTAATTGTAATAAAGTAATAAAAAAAAAAGTAACAAACCGTATAATTTCATATTTTAATTATAATTTAATATTTTAATATATAATCAAAATTATAACATTATAATTAATTATAGTATGGTTATAAATTTGCTATTTTAATAAATTAAATATATTATTAAATAAAAAATATATTATTAATTATTAAATAAATAATATAATTATTATAAATATTATATTAAAATATTAAATATTATAATGAATATATTAAAATATTAAATATTATAATGAATGTAAGGATAAGTCGTCTCGTTAAATCTTCAAATATTACTATTCCTTTCCTTTCAAATATTACTATTCCTTTCCTATTTTCCATTATTCCAATTAAATCGATTAGAAATCAACAAAATAAAAAGTAAGTGGACCTAACCCATTGCATCATAATTATATCCACTATTCTGATATTAAAATTCGATAGAGATGAAATTGGATCTTTTTTTTCTTTGGACTACGCGGGAATCTGTCGATATATCCGATTTAATCTTCTTGTTCCTAGACGTTCTATAGGAATAAATTAGGAATGAATAAATTACTATTCCCTTCCTTTACCGGGAAACATTTATTCCAAGTCACAACATACGAGCCATTTTAAATATCTTTCTTTGATTCCAATTCCAGAA